GTGTGTAATAAGGCTTGTATTTATTAAACATGCACAGATCTAACTCCAGCTATATATATATATATATATCTAGATGTAGATATATGTCTATTAGCAGTCATATTCGTTCGGGACAGCATATGACATGTCGTGTTAATTTGAAATTTTCTATTCAATCCATTTAATTTAATAAATAATTATCAAAAAAAGGGAAGGGGGAGAAGCACGAGAATTTCTTGCAAATTCCCTATAGTATAGGTATTATATATGGATAAAATGCCCAATTAGATAATATCTGTGTAACAATTTTAATTTGTGTTCTAGGGTTTACATATACTAGCAGTTGCTGTTATAATTGAAATGGATAAAGTTTTTTTTTTCAATAAAAAAAGAAGTTTAGAACCCCCCTTCCCTTGGGGGGGGGTATTCTCTCATATATATTAGTTTTATATATTTATAATAATAGTTTATAATAGTTTTATAGTTTTGGCGGCATGGCCGAGTGGTAAGGCGGGGGACTGCAAATCCTTTTTTCCCCAGTTCAAATCCGGGTGTCGCCTGATAGACAAGAGATTTGAAATAGTGTATTACATTTTTTTGATAGAATTCTTTTTTTCCAGCAGAAGCAAGTGGGGGAAAAGGACTCTTGGGACTTGTTTGTGTTTGATTCTAAATTTTAAGCATCGGGAGGTTTGTTTGTTCTAAAAAAATGCTTTAAATCTTTTCGTCTCGGATTCAAGGAAAGATTCCACTAGTGAAAAGAAATCAATAAATCTTGAAATAATAATACTTTCAATCCACAACTATTGTTGTGTCCGTCTACTGACTGAATCTTTAATTAGATTGAAAAAGAATTAAATAGTTAAAAAGAATTTAATAGGCAGGGCAGGCTATCTTCCGATTAACGAATCGAGAGACGTTAAGGATTAGATCAAATGGAAATAAGAGTATAAGTATGCAAAGTAATCTGTCTTGATTCTTTTTTTTTTTTTTTACTTAATGAAATTACTTAACTTAAAAAAATGGGGGGATAAAACATAGGTCTTATTATTCCTACCTGTTATGTTAATAATACGAATTCCCTTAATTTAATACTTCCAAGGATGTTTCCGGATATTTTTTTTATGTTTATCCGATTTTAAAAAAAATCATATTATATTAAGTTAGAAATCATATCATATAAGAACTTGTTAGATGTTTTACTAGAATTGATTGGATTGTTTCGTCAATGGTGTTAGCCCGGAATCCTTTTTTTTTACTCTGTATCAGCAATTTCACTATTATTATAGTATTATTAGTGAATAATAAAAAATAAAAGAAAATAAGAAAAATTTGTGAACAAAAATGAAATAATTCCTTCATATTGATAGAGATAGGAGACAAAATTTACATGGATATAGTAAATCTTGCTTGGGCTGCTTTAATGGTAGTTTTTTCATTTTCTCTTTCCCTTGTAGTATGGGGAAGAAGTGGACTATAAGGATACTAATAATTGAGTTAAGGGATCAAAGTATCCATTTTTTTTTATAGTTGGGTTTTAAAATTTTTGTGAACTATATGAATTAAAGTATTTAATTCATACTAATTAATTGAATTCAAATATAAAATATATCTGCATTTCGCAGTTTTATTATATTTTAGTCGTATACTATATTTATTCTATGGATAAGGATAACATATAAATCAAAAATACTCTTTCAATCAAACAAATATTTGAATAATTCCCATATTCGTATTTTGAAAATAAATAGATTATTATGTATCGATTGAATCAATGACTATTCACGATTTCATAATTGAATCAATTACATAGTATATCCAAGCTAAAGGAATGTTATGGTAAAACTTCGTTTGAAACGATGTGGTAAAAAGCAACGTGCGACTTGAAAGACATGATTCGATTGGGTGTGGATTCTTACATCCGCCATTTTTTTCTAGTATATAGAAATTGAGATGCTCTTGACTCGACATCGTTTGTTTTGTTCCACTAGAACTTATTGTTTTGGGGACGGGAGAAGGATTGATGATGTAAATATTACATGATGGAGTTCATTTCTCAGGGGCAAGTGTCTAAGGTTAGTGAAAATTAATAAGTTAGAACAACTTCGTAAGTATCTTTTTGATAGAGAAATCGAAAGGATCCAATTCGAGCTTCGAACAAGGTTCAAATTTATTTGTTGGAATTGGTAAAACTATTTCGATCAAAAGTGTATCCGCGGGAATCAACCTTCTATTTGTATGATTTTTTCATAGAAAGAAAAAAAAATGGTATGTTGCTGCCATTTTTAAAACGATTAAGGATTCCCGAAGTAATGTCTAAACCCAATGATTCAAGAAAAAACTAAAAGATCCTGGAACAAGTAAATACCTTTTTTTTTTCAAATTGTCTCATCAATTCTATTAGAAATAGAAAAAAAAATTCTAAAGAAGCACAGGCAAGAAAAGGGGGTAGAGACCACTCAATAAATTCAATAAATGAAATACCTAAAGGCTTTGTTTTCCTTTGAGTTATCGGGTTGCAAATAAGAAAAAAAAAATATATATTTAAACCATAGTTTAATTGATTTGATAATTTTATTGATATATTTAACATCAGAATTTTATACATAGACATAAATTTTTAATTTCCTCGAGCCGTACGAGGATAAAACTTCTTATACGTTTCTAGGGGGGGTGCATTGTTCATCTATATCTATCCCAATGAGCCGTTTATCGAATCGTTGCAATTGATGTTCGATCCCGAAGAGAGGGAAGATATCTTCGAAAAGTGGGTTTTTATGATCCAATAAAGAATCAAACCTATTTTAATATTCCTGTTATTCTATATTTCCTTGAAAAAGGGGCTCAACTCACAGGAACTGTTCAGGATATTTCAAAAAAAAGCAGGTGTTTTTATGGAACTTAGCTCTAATCAACAAACGAAATTAAATTAATGAAAAAAAAAAAAGAATTCCAGCACATATAGTGATATATATAGTCGATAGTAAATAAATGAAATAATAGAATATTCAAAACAAAATAAAATATTTCTATGATTTTTTATTGAATGGCTATCAAATGACTATTCATCTATTGTATTCTCATGTAAATAGAGAAAAAAAAAACACTATGGAAAAATGGTGGTTCAATTCCATGCTGTTTAATAGAGAGTTCGAATACAGGTGTGCATTAAGTAAATCAATGGATAGTTTTGGTCCTACTATTGAAAATACCAGTGTAAGTGAAGATCTCCAAATTTTAACTGATATAGATAAAAAAACTCATAGTTGGAATGATAGTGACAATTTTAGTTACAGTTTTTTTAATTATTTAGTAGGTGTCAGGAACATCCGGAATTTCCTATCTGATGAAACTTTTTTTGTTAGAGATAATGAGAAGAACGGTTATTCCATATATTTTGATATTGAAAATAAAATTATGGACATTAACAATGATCATTCTTTTCTAAATGAATCAGAATTTTTTTTTTCTAATTGTAACAATTCTAGCTATCTGAATAATGTCTTTAAGAGTGATGATGATCATTACATATATAATACTAAATTTAGTTGGAATAATAACATTAATAGTTGCATTGATAATTGCATTGATAGTTATCTTCGTTCTGAAATCTGTAGTGATAGTTACATTTTAGGTGATAGTGACAAATACAATGACAGTTATTCTTATAGTTCCATTTGTGGTAAGAGCAGAAATAGTAGTGAAAGCGAGAATTATAGTTCTAATTATAGTTCTAGTATAATAACTAGCACGAATGATACAAATGATAGTGATTCTGAAAGTTCGAATAATCTCGATGAAGTCAATGAAACTCAAAAATACAAGCATTTGTGGGTTCAATGCGAAAATTGTTATGGATTAAATTATAAAAGATTTTTAAAATCCAAAATGAATATTTGTGAATACTGTGGGTGTCATTTGAAAATGAGCAGTTCAGATAGAATCGAACTTTCGATTGATCCAGGTACTTGGAATCCTATGGATGAAGACATGGTCTCTCTGGATCCCATTGAATTTCATTCAGAAGAGGAACCTTATAAAGATCGTATTGATTCTTATCAAATAAAGACAGGATTAACTGAGGCTGTTCAAACAGGCACGGGTCAACTAAATGGTATTCCTGTAGCAATTGGAATTATGGATTTTCAGTTTATGGGGGGTAGTATGGGATCTGCAGTAGGTGAGAAAATTACCCGTTTGATCGAATATGCTACCAATAAACTTTTACCTCTTATTCTAGTATGTGCGTCCGGAGGAGCACGTATGCAAGAAGGAAGTTTGAGCTTGATGCAGATGGCTAAAATATCTTCTGTTTTATATAATTATCAAACAAATAAAAAGTTATTCTATGTATCGATCCTTACATCTCCTACTACTGGTGGGGTGACAGCTAGTTTTGGCATGTTGGGGGATATTATTATTGCCGAACCTGATGCTTACATTGCATTTGCGGGTAAAAGAGTAATTGAACAAACATTGAATAAGCCAGTACCCGAAGGTTCACAAGTGGCTGAATATTTATTCGATAAAGGCTTATTTGATTCAATCGTACCGCGTAATCCTTTAAAGGGAGTTCTGAGTGAGTTATTTCAGTTCCATGCTTTCTTTTCTTTGACTCAAAATGAAAAATAAGGTAGAGCAAAAAATTCTTTTTTTTCATTTTTCAACTTCAAATAAAATAAATTATGAGACAAAAATACAAAATTAGAACATACAACAGCAAAGTAATAAGATAATAATAAAAATAATAGAAGAATAGTCAGAAAAAAAAAGGTGTATTATCATACATATGTTTGTTTTTTCTAGAAATAGAAGATGAAATCAATCAATTTATTTAGTTATACATTTTTTTTTATTCGATTATATTTGTACTTTTGATTCTATTATATTATTTATTTATTATATTTATTGATTTTTTAAAATTTTGGATTTATTATATATTTATTATAATCTATATAAATAAGATATAAATAAGAATAAGAAAAATATTTAAAATATTAATATAACTTTTTCATTTTATATTAAATTAATATAACTAATATAAAAATAATATATATATATCACAGGTACAAATAGTAAATCGAGGTACCCATTCTATGATAAACTTACCTTCCTTTTTTGTGCCTTTAGTGGGCCTAACATTTCCGGCAATTACAATGGCTTCTTTATTTCTTCATGTTCAAAAAAACAAGATTTTTTAGATACGGGTAGTAGGGACAAATCTGATATATTTTTTTTAGATCTGGAAGCAATTAGATGAATTATTCCTAAAGCTTTACATTTAAATAGTGCTAGTGGATTAAAGTTACTTCAGAAACAAAGAAAAATAAAGTAAAATTCATTTGTGTTGGTTTTTTTTTCTTTCCTAATTGTAATATGTAATAAAATATAAATTGGATTTAATATAACATGAATATAATTTTGCGATTAGAACATATACGAGTAGACCCTATAATAGAGTCTCGAAAAATAAGCAATTTCTTCTGGGCCTTTATCGTTCTTTTAGGTTCATTAGGGTTGTTATTGGTTGCAATTTCCAGTTATCTTGGTATGGATTATTTAATTTTGTCTGAGAAAATTTATGATTTTCCATTTATTCCACAAGGGGCCACGATGTCTTTCTATGGAATTGCGGGTATCTTTATTTGTTTTTATTTGTGGTGCACAATTTTGTGGGATGTGGGTAGTGGTTATGATATCTTCAATAAAAAAGATAAAGTAGTATGTTTTTTTCGTTGGGGATTTCCTGGAAAAAATCGTTGTATTATTCTCCGAGTACCTATGAAAGAGATTCAGTCCATCAGAATAATAACAGGAGTTCAAGAAGGGGGTATTTTTACTCGTACCTTTACTTATTATAGTATCGTTTACATGGAAACCATGGAACAGGGGTTTATTCCCTTGACTCGTATTGAAGATAATTTGACTCCACTAGAAATTGCACAAAAAGCTGGAGAATTAGCCATATTCTTGGGTGTACCACTTTTGTATTGATGAGAATTTGACTCCACTAAAAATTGCACAAAAAGCTGGAGAATTATCCTATTTTTTACGTGTACCGATTGAAATATTTATCGATGGGACATTCTTTGGTTTCGAAATACGACTATAATATTCATTACCCGAAGTGCTCTTTTGTGTATTCATCAAAAAGAATAATTGCGTCAAATCTTAACTTAGTAATTGATATCTATAATATTTATTTTTCTTCATTCGACTTTACATTTACAGTGGATTCCTTCGATTTCTGTATTCTTTCTAAATTCAACAAGGCAAGAACTAACTCCCGAATTGCAAATAAAAAACGCAGGAATAGATTATAGATTTATATATATGGATAGGTTCTATGACTTGTAATAAAACTTATACTTGATAGAAAGATTATTATCATATAGAGTTGACGAATGAGGTGAAGTTGAATTCATTAAAGATGAAAAATGGCAAAAAAGAAAGCATTCATTCCTCTTTTATATCTTGCATCTATAGTCTTTTTGCCCTGGTGTATCTCTTTCACATTTAAGAAAAGTCTGGAATCTTGGTTCACTAATTGGTGGAATACTAGACAATCTGAAATTTTCTTAAATGATATTCAAGAAAAGAGTATTCTAAAAAAATTTATAGAATTTGAGGAACTTTTTTTCTTGGATGAAATGCTAAAAGAGTACTCGGAAACACGTTTACAAAACCTTCGTACTGGAATCTACAAAGAAACAATCCAATTAATCAAAACGTACAACGAAGATCGTATCCATACAATTTTGCACTTATCGACAAATATAATCTGTTTCTTTATTCTTAGTGGTTATTCTATTCTAGGTAATCAAGAACTATTTATTCTTAACTCTTGGGTTCAAGAATTTCTATATAATTTAAGTGACACAATAAAAGCTTTTTCTATTCTTCTATTAACTGATTTATGTATAGGATTCCATTCGACCCATGGTTGGGAACTAATGATTGGTTCTGTCTATAAAGATTTTGGATTTGCTCAGAATGATCAAATTATATCTAGTCTTGTTTCGACTTTTCCAGTCATTTTGGATACAATTTTTAAATATTGTATTTTCCGTTATTTAAATCGCGTATCTCCGTCACTTGTAGTGATTTATCATTCAATGACTGACTGAAAAAACGATCCATTGATCCAATTTTTAAGTTTGTTTTTTTTTGTATAAAAGCTAAACATTATACAAAAAAATGGACTTTTTCTTTTTCTTTCTTTTTACCTCCTATCAAGGGATTTTTTCTATATTCCAGGAAATTCATTTTAGTAAATAGCAGAATCATGGATAGGGAACTATGACAGTGACCTACCTAATCTTATTGTAGAAATTTTCAGGATCAATGATTAGACCATGCAAACTAGAAATGCTTTTTCTTGGATAAAGGAAGAGATTACTCGATCTATTTCCATATCGATTATGATATATATAATAACTCGAGTATCCATTTCAAATGCATATCCCATTTTTGCACAGCAGGGTTATGAAAATCCACGAGAAGCAACCGGCCGTATTGTAT